ATATTATCATATTCACACAATTCAATTATATGTGAAATATATAATATAAACTTTTATTTTTAGGGTTAAATTTTTTTTGTTCGAATCCTTTCATTTCAATTCAAAGTAATTGGTTGCCCATACAGTACAATAAATATACTATAATACAACAATAGTGTGTAGTATTTGATGAAAAAAAAGAACAAAATAAGGTTTTTTTATTTTTGGATAGATTGCGAGAAGCTTTTTTTTCTTTTTATTTGATATTTGAAATATGATGGGCAATTAACCAAGCTTTACTGCACTAAATCCAATGAGTTAAAATAAGTTGAGTTAAAAAAAAAAGTAAAAGTGATATTAGGCCGTTGATTCCAAACTCAATCCTATTGAAAAAGAATAGAAATAATCAAAATGGAATTCTTTTTCAATCGAATTCTTTTATTCCAAAGTTACTTAAACTAAAATATAATTTGATTTTGGAATCAAGTTAGACGACATACACAGTTCTTATTACTATACTCAATCCACGAATTGAACAATGAACCGATTCGGAATCACAAGATTGGTTGATGTTACCGGCGATGAATTCATTTTATTCTACCTATACCACTCCATTTTTGAATCATCAGGCCATCCACAATGACTGATGAATCAAGAACTTTCAATTAGAACTAATTCTGTCAATTTTTTTTTTCTTACTGTCATATCCGTCAAAAATAGAAACTTAGGTAAGTGTTTTATCAACGTATGTAGCAAAATATATATAGCTAATTTAGCTCTTTCATGCTTACTATAACTAGTTATTTCGGTTTTCTGATGGCTGCTTCAACTATAACCCCGGCTCTATTGATTAGTTTGAATAAGATTCGACTTATTTGAAATGAATTGAATGGCCAATTCATAAAAAGAAATATTTCTCCGCGTGGGTATTCTATGACTCCTTTCCACATCAGTTGCCAGTTCTTAGTCATTATTGAGATTTGTGGATAATTCAGATTAATATTTAGAGATAGATCTTACCTCTTATCCCCTCAAAACAAAAAAATCGAAATGATTGAAGTTTTTCTATTTGGAATCGTCTTAGGTCTAATTCCTATTACTTTGGCAGGATTATTCGTAACTGCATATTTACAATATAGACGTGGTGATCAATTGGACCTTTAATTGGGTAATATTTCTTTTTTCTTGATTGACCTCCTTTTTTTGGAGGAGGTCAAATTTGTAATTCAACTTTATTAAGATTAAGTTCTTTTATTGTGATTCGACATAAGATAAACAGAATCACGCTCTGTAGGATTTGAACCTACGACATCGGGTTTTGGAGACCCGTGTTCTACCGAACTGAACTAAGAGCGCTTTCTTATGACAGGAGATACGACTGTAAAGAAAAGGATTTTTCGTACTCCAATACATCTGGCATATATATATATAGTATTACTATGTAATAATGAAAAATTGTACACAATTTTTATCGATCTAAATGAATCCCTCCTTATTTCCTATAGGAGAAGGATAGGTAGGGATGACAGGATTTGAACCCGTGACATTTTGTACCCAAAACAAACGCGCTACCAAGCTGCGCTACATCCCTTTTTCCAAATTGTTATACAGTGTTATTGTATAAAATCCTTGTCCTGTTTTCCACATTCTTAATTTTCTCCTCTATCTATATACAATTTTTCTGCCGTTTTTTTCTTTTTGTTTTCTTTCATATTTCATATAATAGAAGAATTATTCTGAAACTAATGTATAAAAAAAATGAATATTTATTGGTAATGTTCAGTAAGAGGGGCCCATTTCTTCCCTTTGAAAATGTAATTTACAGGTTCGTTCATTGTACATATTTATTTTAGTTAGGAATTCTGCATAACAATGAATACAAATAATCTTGAACTACAGCATCTGACCATTTATGTATTACAATAAAAAAAGGAGGATTTTCGATGCGAGATATAAAAACATATCTCTCCACAGCTCCTGTGCTAACTACTCTATGGTTTGGGTCTTTAGCAGGTCTCTTGATAGAAATTAATCGTTTATTTCCGGATGCCCTGCTATTCCCCTTTTTTCATTCTAGTTATTGATATCCGAAGAACTGAGGAGAATTAAAGATACATTTCTATGTGACGAAAATTTCGCTTCTCTTTCCTCTTTTTCGGTTCTTAAGATAGGAAAGAAAAAGTGTATTGAACCTCAATGCAGTGAATCTAAGATTCAATTTATTTTGAAGAACAGAAATAGAAATGTGAATCCAATCTATTCTATAACAGGCTCCATGAAGCGAAATCATACGAGATAAAAAAGATACTTAAATAAAATACTGAGATTAGGATAGTAGGATTCTAGTTCGAAAGAAATTGTATTACTTAATTTTATTATATTCTATATATATTACTCGATTTATATTAATTACAATCAAATAATTACAATCAAATGTTTAAAAACGGAATTTATAGTTAGTAACTTCTATTGATTTTTTTTCTTCTTTTCGGATCGAAAATAGAAGAATTTAAGTTGATTCAAAATCCAAAGGAGGTTCATGGCCAAGGGTAAAGATGTCAGAGTCAGAGTTATTTTGGAATGTGCCGGTTGTAACCGAAATAGTATCAATAAAGAATTGCCGGGTATATCTAGATATATTACTCAAAAGAGTCGACACAATACACCCAATCGATTGGAATTAAGAAAATTTTGTCGTTATTGTCGTACGTATACGATTCATGGAGAAATAAAGAAATAGATCAAAAGGAATATGTGTACAATCTTTCCAGGAATATGTGTACAATCTTTCCAAGGAACAGGAAGAGCAAGAACTTAACATATATACAACACAATATAATATACAAATCAAAGGCTATTCTAAAATGAATAAAGAAATAGAATTATCGAGATAAGGAATAACCCATGGATAAATCCAAACAACCTTTTCGTAAATCCAAGCGATCTTTTCGTAGGCGTTTGCCCCCAATTGGATCGGGGGATCGAATCGATTATAGAAACATGAGTTTAATTAGTCGATTTATTAGTGAACAGGGAAAAATATTATCTAGACGGGTCAATAGATTGACCTTGAAACAACAACGATTAATTACTATTGCTATAAAACAAGCTCGTATTTTATCTTTGTTACCCTTTCTTAATAATGAGAAACAATTTGAAAGAACCGAGTCGCTCCCTAGAACTACTGGTCCTAGAACCAGAAATAAATAAATAGACAAGAAGACATACTTCTCAATTGACTCAAAACTCCCAAGCTCAAATTGATGTTTTGTTCGGAAAAATCTAGAATCCAGATTTTATTGTTGTGTTATAAGAAGTTGTGTTATAAGAAAAAAAATGGGGAGGGGAATTTTTTTTTTTATTTTTTTATTGAAACATTTCATTCATTCCTACTACTTATACTTATCTTATAAGTATTTTAATTTCTTTTTATTCTATCTTCCCTTCCCGGAGTTCATTCTCCGGGGAATTTTGTTTCAATCATTCCTGTATATTACTTTATTTTATAATCTCTTTTATTTTATTTGAGAGATCTTATTGGAAATCATATAAAGACAATTCCTATTCGATATAGCTATTTGCGCAAGTATTTTACGATTAAGAAGCAATTGTCTCTTGTACAGATTGTGTATGAGTCGGCTATAACTATAGAATAGCCTATTTTCACGAGTTACTGCATTTATCCGAGTGATCCACAAACGACGAAAATCCCTCTTTTGCCTGTCTCTATCTCGATGAGAGGAAATCGAGGCTCTCATTTTCTGTTGAGTAGTTGTTCGAGTAAGTCTTGAATGAGCCCCTCTAAAAGTTGATGCAAATAAACGAATTTTTGTTCGACGTCTCCGAGCTGTATATCCTCGTTTAACTCTGGTCATTAAATCAAATTAAACTTTAATGAATAACCAATTGATTTCTCTTCTTTCAGTCATTCTTTTTTACACTCCTTCGTTCACAATTAATAACAAAGCGGATTATTCCGGTATATAAAAAGTAAATTCCCATGGCTTTTGCTATTATGACCTTCCCAACCACGATTTTTATTCCTTCCAGACATTTGACCTGTGGAAATAAGAAATTCTACCGAACTAAAAAAAAAATAGTAGGTTCCATCGTTTCTATAGTTACTTTTTAAACGGTGAGGTCCTTTCTATACATCGGAGCCTCCTCTGTCATTTAGTCAAATGTTATTGTTAACTTGTATAGTTCAAACCCCTTGGCTCTACTCATCAATTATACAGTAATACGTCTTTTCACAATAAGAGCTATCCATATAGTGACGATATTTAATTATGAAAGTTGGCTAAGTAGCTGACCCTGTTAGTCCGTTCTTTCAAGAATAAGAGCATAATCTTTTTTTTCTTAAAAAAGAAATAAAATAGCATTTCCTCCGCTTAATGGATAACTATTTGCTACCAATGGAGAATTGCTTCTCATTTCAAATAAAATTGGATGATTGGATTTTCACCAACAGAAACCAAAAATTCTATACACAAGATAAGTATATGATAGATCTTCATTTTTAGATAGTAAATTTCTTCCAATCTATCTATCCTATTCATTGGTATTGATCGTTGATACTGGAAAAATTGTCTCATTTGTTCGAGCTCATGATCTGAACGAGTCGCGCATACACCCTAGTACATGTTCCTCGACGCTGAGGACATCCTCGAAGAGCGGGAGATTTAGTGACATTTCTTATTGGCTGTCTTGTGTTTCTAATAAGTTGTTTAATAGTTGGCATATCGTATATATATATAGAATACCTTGGTTTAGATCGATCTTAACCGGATGGTTTATGATTATGAATCATTTCTATTCAATGTCAAATCAAATTCGAATTCTAGTTTGAAATGGAATCATGGATTTATACGAAGTCAGTAGTATTTTCATTTTCGACCGCTACAAGATCAACAATGCCATGAGCTTGGGCTTCTGTTGCTGACATAAAAGCATCCCTTTCCATGTCTTCGGAGACAACCCATAAGGGATTGCCCGTTCTTTGTACATAAACTTTTGTGAGTGTTTCGCGAAGTTTCAGTAGTTCTTCTGCTTCCAGGATAAATTCCCCCGCTTGTGCCTCATAAAAAGAACTAGCAGGTTGGTGAATCATAACCCTGATAATATTGATGTAACATTATGAACGGTTCTTATATTTTGAGGGATAAAAAAATAAGAAGAAAAAATAAGAAGAATAAAAAAAAATAGAATTGAACAAAACCGTACAGGCATTTTTGTGCATTGCATACGGCTCTACAATAGAATGGAATTTCTCTCCTTTCCGAAGGATGAGGGAAATAAAATCGAATCCATTCGATCCAGATCGTTGAATGATCCATTTACCACCCTTCCTTTCGTAAGAGTAATTAAAATACTATGATGGCTCTGTTGCTTTCTATATTTATTGTGATTTAACAATCCCAAAGTTTCTTTCTGATACGATCAAATGGTAAAAAAATGATCGTTTTTTTTTTTTCATTTTCGTACTCTTTCTTTCATAAGATGAATATCAGAAAGAGACTTCCGGTTTGGAATGAAAATGATTTGTGACGCTGAAATGTACTCCCGACATGTAAGATCAAATCGAAAATAACTTTTGTTTCATACTACTATCTCGATACAAAACCTCATGTTATGAAAAAAAAATAATGGTTTGTTTGTTCATATCGAACTCGAAGTGCCATGCTATTATTACTTATAATTCATATTCGATATGGCGAAGGCATAGTCAGTCTTCCTTTTGTTAAGAACAAACTCATTGGCGCCAAGCGTGAGGGAATGCTAGACGTTTGGTAATTTCCCCTCCGACTAGGATTAAAGATCCCATTGAAGCGGCTAATCCCATACATATTGTATGTACATTGGTTGGCACAAATTGCATAGTATCATAAATGGCCATTCCTGGGATTACCCATCCACCGGGGGAGTTTATAAACAAATAAAGATCCTTAGTAGCATCTTCTATACTGAGATATACCATGAGACCAACAAGTTGATTTGAGACCTCGTTATCAACCTCTTGGCCCAAAAAAAGTAATCTTTCTCGATAAAGTCGGTTGATTAGGACAAAAATGGTATTCCCCAGAAACCGTACGTGCACTTTTGGATGCATACGGTTCAAAAAAAATTGCGAAAAAAAAATCAATGTGTCGATTACAGTTCTATTTCTTTTTTTTTTTTGTAAAAAGTTTTTATTAAAAAAAATGAAAGGGTTTGTTTTTCTTCTTTTTTGCAAAAATGGGTTTTTGTATCCCCCCTATACTATAAAATAATAAAAAAAAGAATTTACTGAACTTATTGAACTAACCTCTCATTGATATATTGTTTCATCACGATTCAAATCACGATGTTTTTTTCTTGTTCCTAAATGTAAATGGGCCTTTTCAATTCTTTTAGGTTCATGTTCTACTCCGGGTAAAGATCTGTCCGAATTCTATTTGTACATATAGGGCAAATAATCTCAGTACCACTTCTTTTTTTTTTTCAATTCGTTTCGTGTTTTACTTGTCTTCCCAGAAACTTCGATGTATTTAGTATATTATACTACTCCATTGATTGGTAGTTTGACTATACTTAAGTACAAGAATGCTTTATGATACAAGTAGGAAGTGTATAGATAGTACCAATTTGGTATTTTATGAACGGAGCCTGGATATTTTATTTGATTGGTCTAAGTCAACCATAAATTCTTTTAATCGATAATATTGATCCACAATATTAATTGATCTAATTGCACTTCACGCTCCGAATAATTGATAGTTCAGTCAATATTTCTTTGGCAAAGCAGGGGATATCTCGATCGGGCGAGAGAACGGGGTAAATCCCATATGACCCAATATGTCTGACAAGTCGCACTATACGTCAACCCAAACCGCATCTTCCTCTCCAGGACTCCGAAAAGGTACTTTTGGAACACCAATAGGCATTAAATTACAGAAAAAAAATTAAGCACTATATATACTTCACTTTAATATGAAAACGTAACACATTGTCTTCATCATCTTTTTTTTTTGTTTATTCCTTCTATTTTATCCATTAATTGGAAGGGAAAACATAGTGAATAAAGAAAAATTTTAATGAAAGGATCGATCACTCGAATGATAAAGAAGTATCGTTCCCCAAAAATGGGACCAATCCTCCCATTGCGTATTGGTACTCATCGGGTATAGTATAGAATAGATCTCCTTCCCTTTGTTTTTAGGAACAGAGTTGTTCCCTTATTTCCAATGTAAAGGAATAAATATTAACCTTTTCTTTCATTATTAACCTTTTCTTTCATATATGCAGAATCTACTGAAAAGGTTAGATACCTAGTATATTCCAATGCGATAAAGTTACATAGTGTCTATTTATCTTTGATAAAGGGGTATTTCCATGGGTTTACCTTGGTATCGTGTTCATACTGTTGTATTGAATGATCCCGGTCGATTACTTTCTGTCCATATAATGCATACAGCTCTAGTTTCTGGCTGGGCCGGTTCAATGGCTCTATACGAATTAGCAGTTTTTGATCCCTCTGACCCCGTTCTTGATCCAATGTGGAGACAAGGTATGTTTGTTATACCCTTCATGACTCGTTTAGGAATAACTAATTCATGGGGGGGTTGGAGTATTTCAGGAGGAACTATAACGAATCCAGGTATTTGGAGTTATGAAGGTGTGGCAGGGGCACATATTGTGTTTTCCGGTTTGTGCTTCTTGGCAGCTATCTGGCATTGGGTGTATTGGGACCTAGAAATATTCTGTGATGAACGTACGGGAAAACCCTCTTTGGATTTGCCAAAAATCTTTGGAATTCATTTATTTCTCTCAGGGTTGGCTTGCTTTGGCTTTGGCGCATTTCATGTAACAGGTTTGTATGGTCCTGGAATATGGGTGTCCGATCCTTATGGACTAACTGGAAAAGTACAACCGGTAAATCCAGCATGGGGTGCGGAAGGTTTTGATCCTTTTGTTCCGGGAGGAATAGCCTCTCATCATATTGCAGCGGGTACATTGGGCGTATTAGCGGGTCTATTCCATCTTAGTGTCCGTCCACCTCAACGTCTATACAAAGGATTACGTATGGGAAATATTGAAACTGTACTTTCCAGTAGTATCGCTGCTGTTTTTTTTGCAGCTTTCGTAGTTGCTGGAACTATGTGGTATGGTTCAGCAACTACCCCAATCGAATTATTTGGGCCTACTCGTTATCAGTGGGATCAGGGATACTTCCAGCAAGAGATATATCGAAGAGTTGGGACGGGACTGGCTGAAAATCTGAGTTTATCGGAAGCTTGGTCTAAAATTCCCGAAAAATTGGCTTTTTATGATTACATTGGTAATAATCCAGCAAAAGGGGGATTATTCAGAGCAGGCTCAATGGACAATGGGGATGGAATAGCTGTTGGATGGTTAGGACATCCCATCTTTAGAGATAAAGAAGGGCGTGAGCTTTTTGTACGTCGTATGCCTACTTTTTTTGAAACATTCCCAGTAGTTTTGGTGGATGTAGACGGAATTGTTAGAGCCGACGTTCCTTTTAGAAGGGCAGAATCAAAATATAGTGTCGAACAAGTGGGTGTAACTGTTGAGTTCTATGGTGGCGAACTCAATGGAGTCAGTTATAGTGATCCCACTACTGTGAAAAAATATGCTAGACGTGCCCAATTAGGTGAAATTTTTGAATTAGACCGGGCTACTTTGAAATCTGATGGTGTTTTTCGTAGTAGTCCAAGGGGTTGGTTCACTTTTGGGCATGCTTCATTTGCTCTGCTCTTCTTTTTTGGACACATTTGGCATGGCGCTAGAACTTTGTTCAGAGATGTTTTTGCTGGTATTGATCCAGATTTGGATGCTCAAGTGGAATTTGGAACATTCCAAAAAATTGGGGATCCTACTACACGGAGACAGGCAGTCTGATACAACATTGTTCTGGTATCTTTCGCCTATATTTTTTTATATAGTGTGAAATTTTGACTTGAATAACCATCTTTTCTTTGACCCTTTCTCTTTCCTTTCTTTATACAGTAAATGATCCAAAATGAATAGGAATAGTTGTGGAAGCTATAATTGTAAATTAAAATCGAATCTATGGAAGCATTGGTTTATACATTCCTGTTAGTCTCGACTTTAGGGATAATTTTTTTCGCTATTTTTTTTCGAGAACCGCCTAAGGTTCCGACTAAAAAAATGAAATGATTTTTTATTATCATTATCTTAATTGAAGTAATGAGCCACCCCAATTGGGGTGGCTCATTACTTCAATTAGTCCCCGTGTTCCTCGAATGGATCTCTTAGTTGTTGAGAAGGTTTACCAAAGGCGGTATATAAGGCGTACCCAGTAAAGCTTACAAGTAAACCAGATATAAAGATGGCGACTAGGGTTGCTGTTTCCATTTTTAGATAATTTCAAGATCACAATGGATCTACAATAAGATTGTTTAATCGTTTATTTACAACGGAATGGTATACAAAGTCAACAGATCTCAATCAATGATTAAATAGGATTTATGGTTACACAAACCGTTGAGGGTAGTTCTAGATCTGGGCCAAGACGAACCGTTATAGGGGATTTATTAAAACCATTAAATTCGGAATATGGTAAAGTAGCTCCGGGCTGGGGTACTACACCCCTTATGGGGGTGGCAATGGCTTTATTTGCGGTATTCCTATCTATTATTTTGGAAATTTATAATTCTTCCGTTTTACTGGATGGAATTTCAGTGAGTTAAGTTCATAAGAACTATGAAGTCCTAGGTTTTCAATCAAAAAATTACTTAATTAAAACTCGGATTTCTAAACCATCCTGGTAGTTCAACTGTGGAGTTTTTTTGTTTCGGTATTTCCGGAATATGAGTGTGTGACTTGTTATAATTGATCCTATTGATAATACAGAGAATGAGTCTGTCATCTTTATCAAGACGATATTTTACCCCGTCGGATATTTATCCTAGTATCTCGAGCGCGGAATATATAGAATAATCAAGAAAAGAAATATTTGTTGAACTATGATTCATATCCACTTCGGGACCGGACTAAAAAAAAAATAGGTATTTCCGAAATTAAACGATTTTTCTTCCTTTAGACTTATTTATTTTGACCGAAATACAGTTCTATAGATTTTGTTGATTTATTACATCTATTTTCATTGAATAAGTGATGATGAATAAGAAACGGTTCTTACTCAGAAAACCTTTTAGTTTTTTTTGTAGATTTATTATAAATTATAATCATCGTGGTTCTAGTATGAATCTGAGGTTTCAATTGATTCATGGGGTCTCAGCAAGAGAATTCCTATTAATAGTAAAACAAGAGTCAATCTGAATTACATACAAAAAAAACAACAAAAAAAAAAACAACAAATCAAATAACAAATAAAAAAATTAGGGAAAAGAAGATTCAGGAATCCTGTAACGATCAACATAAAGAAAGGCGGATGTGCCAACTGGATTCGGCATTATCATCACAAAGAAAAGAAGAAATTCTTAATTTTTATTACTTCGTATCTTCGGGGCAAATCGAATCAAGCGGCTAAGAAGTTTTGAACTTTTTATTACATATCTGTTGAAAACCAGTATTTATGTATTTCTGCTCGAGCCGTACGAGATGAAATTCTCACATACGGTTCTCGGAGGGGGAGTCTCCTATCTCAATAAAGTATATGATTGGTTCGAGGAACGTCTCGAGATTCAAGCGATTGCAGATGATATAACTAGTAAATATGTCCCTCCTCATGTTAACATATTTTATTGTCTAGGAGGGATCACACTTACTTGCTTTTTAGTACAAGTAGCTACGGGTTTTGCTATGACTTTTTATTATCGTCCAACCGTTACAGAGGCCTTTTCCTCTGTTCAATACATAATGACTGAGGCCAACTTTGGCTGGTTAATCCGATCAGTTCACCGATGGTCAGCAAGTATGATGGTTCTAATGATGATCCTGCACATATTTCGTGTGTATCTCACAGGTGGGTTTAAAAGACCCCGCGAATTAACTTGGGTTACAGGCGTGGTTCTGGCTGTATTGACTGCATCTTTTGGTGTAACTGGTTATTCCTTACCTCGGGACCAAATTGGTTATTGGGCCGTAAAAATTGTGACGGGTGTACCTGAAGCCATTCCTGTAATAGGATCTCCTTTGGTAGAGTTATTACGCGGAAGTGCTAGTGTGAGCCAATCTACTTTGACCCGTTTTTATAGTTTACACACTTTTGTATTGCCTCTTCTTACTGCTGTATTTATGTTAATGCACTTTCCAATGATACGTAAACAGGGTATTTCGGGTCCTTTATAGAAAAAACAGATCATAGATATTTGTAATTGATGATATATCATTTCGGGGAGGAAACTAGTATTTCATTGCTACAAAGATGGATTATTGAAAAAAAAATAATACATATTGTTTGGATACTTCTCTTCAACTCTGAAGTATTGTATTTTTATACGAATATTTTTAGTTGAAGTGGATTTTCCGAAGAGAAGATGGATTATGGGAGTGTGTGACTTGAACTATTGATTGGGCCATGCGGATAGATAATGTTATCTGCCACGTTAGAATTTACAACCAAACGTGTCTCCGTATCCAACCACCACGTAAGGGACTTACGTATCAAAGGATAGGCTGGTTCGTTTGTGAAGAACCCTTTCTATGATCATATCCGAATCATGTCATGCATGAACAGGCTCCGCAAGATCCTGTAGAATATAGAATAAGTGATGTGGCATGATTATATTATGTTCCATCTATTTCACTTACTTATTTATAGTATGGAAATGCATTCATTTCCTCTGCATCTATCCCAATCTATGATACTATCGGAGTGAAATAAAGGATCTAAAGAAAAACATAGGCTAAACTTTATTAGATTAGTAACAAGTAAATATATTGTATGTAATAAAATAGAGATGTTGTGGGGATAAACACCAATCAAAAGACATGAGACAATCCAAAAAGCACTTAATCATGATCAAAAATAAAATTAGTAAGCCTACTTGGATATTGAGCATTTACCTGTAAGAACTGAATTCTTTTCAATGAAAAATTTTTCAAATTGAATTTGGTAAATCTTTTCTCTTTTCTTATTTATATAGGGTCTTATATAGAGTCATTATAATTATATGTTATATGTGGATATGTATGAAATATATATTTCATATGAATCCATTAATTTCTGTCATTCCCTTGATTCTTGCTCGAGCCGGATGATGAAAAATTATCATGTCCGGTTCCTTCGGGGGATGGATCCATAAAAATTCATCTATCCCAATAACAAAAAAACCTGACTTGAATGATCCTGTATTGAGAGCTAAATTGGCTAAAGGAATGGGGCATAACTATTATGGAGAACCCGCATGGCCCAATGATCTTTTATATATTTTTCCAGTAGTAATTCTAGGTACTATTGCGTGTAACGTAGGCTTAGCGGTTTTAGAACCGTCAATGATTGGTGAACCGGCAGATCCATTTGCAACTCCTTTGGAAATATTACCTGAATGGTACTTTTTTCCTGTATTTCAAATACTTCGCACAGTACCTAATAAGTTATTGGGTGTTCTTTTAATGGTTTCAGTACCAACGGGATTATTGACAGTACCATTTTTGGAGAATGTTAATAAATTCCAAAATCCATTTCGTCGTCCAGTAGCTACAACAGTCTTTTTTGTCGGTACCGCGGTAGCTCTTTGGTTAGGTATTGGAGCAACATTACCTATTGATAAATCTTTAACTTTAGGTCTTTTTCAAATTAAATTGATTTAAGAGTGCGCGGCATAGGTATCTAGGGAATAGAATAGTCACTCTAAAGTGACTATTCTATTCCCTAGATACCTTAATTTTATTATGATCCATTCTGTAAAAATATGGATTATGCCGAATATGAAAACTCATTTTTTTCTTTGTAAAAAGAAGATGAAATAATTACAATAGATTTCAAATTAAAACCTTTTTTTAGGTAAATCAACTACGAAATGCTTCTGTAGAGTGTCCAATATATGTTTTACATCTTCTATGCGAAAATATTTAATTTTTCTAAGATCTTCTTGACTCTTACTCAAAAGGTCCGATAATGTATGTATATTCGACCTTTTGAGACAATTATAGGTTCTGGGAGGCAATTCTAATTGGTCAATAAAAAGATATTTCAATGGAATTCCCTTTTTGTTTTTCTTTAGATTAGTTAATCTATCTTGAAACGTAAAAGGGGGTAAAGTAAACTTATTTTCATTTTCCTCGAAGTCTTCTTCCTCCGCATGTAGAAAAGGAATAAATAAATCAATCAAATTACGAGAAGCTTCATAAAGTGCTTCCTTAGGAGTTAAACTTCCATTTGTCCATATTTCTAGAAAAAGTATCTCTTGTTTTTCATTCCCATTACCATAAGAATGAATACTATGATTTGCATTTCGAACAGGCATGAATACAGCATCTATAGGATAACTTCCATTTTGAGAGTTATTTATAGGTTTCATACGAGATCCGCGATCTCTCTTGATTTGTAACCCAATGCACAAATCAATTGGTTCTGTCAAGTTAGCTATATACTGTGTGGTGTCAACTATTTTCACGGAAGGTGGTGAGATTATATCTTGAGCAGTTACGTACCTAGGACCCCTAACACAAATGGATGCGTCTCTAATTCCATAGAGATTACTTCTCAATACAATTTCTTTCAAATTTAGTAAAATTTCGTGTACTGATTCTTCAATACCTACTATTGTAGAATATTCATGTGGTACTTTCTCAGATTTTGCACGTGTGATACATGTTCCTTCTGTTTCTCCAAGTAAAGCCCTTCGCATAGCAATACCGATGGTATCGGCCTGACCTTTCATAAGCGGGGACAGAATAAAACGGCCATAATAAAGACGCTTACTGTCTACTCTTGATTCAACACACTTCCACTGTAGTGTTCGAGTGGATTCTTCTACTTCCTCTCGAACCATACTAATAATATTTTAATTTGATCAGATCATCGAATCATTTATTTTTCTTGATAATTGTTTAATTCTTATTTCTACACACGTCTTTTTTTAGGGGGTCGACACCCATTATGTGGCATAGGTGTTATATCACGTACGAAACTTAAGAGTATACCACTTCTACGAATGGTTCGTAATGCTGCATCTCTTCCAAGACCCGGACCTTTTATCATAACTTCTGCTCGTTGCATACCCCGATCAATTATTGTACGAATAGCGTTTACCGCTGCTGCTTGAGCAGCATAGGGTGTTCCTCTTCTTGTGCCTTTGAATCCAGAAGTGCCCGCGGAGGCCCAAGAAATCACCCGACCACGCACATCTGTAACAGTTACAATGGTATTGTTGAAACTCGCCTGAACATGAATAACTCCTTTTGGTATTCTACGTCCATTTTTGCGTGAACCATTCCTGCGTGAACCAATTTTTGGTATAGGTTTTGTCATATTTTATTATCTCATAAATATGAATCAGAAATATATGGAACTATACGGATATATCCATTTCATGTTAAAATAGATCCCCCCTTTTTTTTTACAGGAATCCTAAAGTAAAGTTCTTTTTTTTTAGGAGATTATCCTTGTCTCTGTTTATGTCTTGAATTGAAACAAATCACCATAATTCGCCCGCGCCTACGGATCAGGCGACATTTTTCACAAATTTTACGAACAGAAGCCCTTATTTTCATATTTCTCATTCCCTTACCACTGAATCTACTTCTTGGAAGAAAATAAGTCTCTTAATTTTTTTAACTTTGAATTGTATTCCCTACGAAAGGAATGTTTAAAAAAATCACTTAATCGTTCGAATCTGTGTTACGAAGTCTATAAATTATACGTCCCTTGGTTGAATCATAACGACTTATTTCGATTTTGACTCTATCTCCAGGTAATATCCGTACAAAACTGCGCCGGATCCTCCCCGAAACATAACCTAGAATTAGATCTTCATTATCTAAACGTACCCGGAACATACCGTTGGGAAGTGATTCGGTAATTAAACCTTCATGAATCAATTTTTGTTCTTTCATTCCAGGTAAACCCCCTTTAAGTATCAACTAATGGAGTTAGAGTTATATAACTTTTCTCCTCTACTTTACAAATAGGAATTTTGAGATAAAATTAGGATACCAGAGGAGCATCACCATATATAACACAAAATTTCTCCTCCAATTTTTTTTAGCCTAGCTTCTCGATCTGTCATTATACCTTGAGAAGTAGAAAGAATTACAATTCCTACTCCACCTAAAATCTTAGGAATCCGTTGATAGTTGGAATAGATTCGTAGACCGGGTCGGCTGACACGCTTTAAAATAGTTCCATATACTCCTTTCCTAGTTCTTTTATATCGCAGGGTTGAAACCAAGAAAAATTTCTTACTTTCCTGATGTTTTCGAACGTTTTCAATAAAACCTTCTCGTAGAAGTATTTTAACAATGTTTTCGGTGATATTAGTAGATGCTATTCGAACCGTTTCCTTTTTATACATGTCAACATTTCTTATAGAAGTTATTATATCGGCAATAGTATCCCTACCCATGACGAACTATAATTATCGGTGTCTCCTAATTTTGATATAATCAACATATTTTTTTCTTTTTTTCTTTTTATTTTGTTTTATTATTTTTTGATTTTTTTTATTCAAAGTATATGCGTGAAACAGAATCTACTACTAATTAATTGCTCTATTTTGGATACCCAATTATAGTTTCATCTACTAGTATTTATAATACCTCGGGAGCTAGTGAAACTATTTTAGTAAAATTCAACTGCCTCAATTCTCGAGGAATAGCACCAAAAACTCTAGTTCCTTTTGGGTTTCCTTCTTGATCAATGACAACCGCTGCATTGTCATCATATCGTATTATCATACCGTTGTCACGTTTGAGTTCTTTACATGTACGTACAATTACAGCTCTAATTACTTCTGATCTTTCGAGAGGCATATTGGGCACTGCTTCTTTGATTACAGCAACAATAACGTCACCGATATGAGCATATCGGGGATTGCCGGCCCCTATGATTTGAATACACATCAATTCTCGAGCCCCGCTGTTATCTGCTACATTCAAAATAGTCTGGGGTTGAATCATTTTTTTAATCTGCTATTTCAAGGCAAGGAATGAATGAAAAAAGGAAATATTTTCTGTCCATAAATAAAGAAATCCGTGGTTCTTTTTTTTGAGGATGAAAAAAAATAAAATAAATAGCCCTTTTGTTTAGTTCTGTGTCCCCGCAATAACAAATTGAGTTCGTATAGGCATTTTACATGCCGCTATTTTAATAGCGGCCCTAGCTACAGTTTCCGATATTCCGCCCATTTCATAAAGTATTCGGCCTGGTTTAACAACGGATACCCAATATTCGGGGGATCCCTTTCCCGAACCCATACGTGTTTCCGTGGGTCTTACTGTAATAGGTTTGTCGGGAAATATACGTACCCATATTTTTCCGCCACGACGCGCATATCGTGTCATTGCTCTTCGCCCTGCTTCTATTTGTCTGGCTGTGATCCAAGCAGGTTCAAGTGCCTGAAGAGCGTATCTGCCAAAACTAATATGATTGCCTCGACAAGATATTCCCCTCATTCTTCCTCTATGTTGTTTACGAAATCTGGTTCTTTTGGGGTTATAGTTGATGGTCATTTCTTAATTCCATCTCTACTGCAGAACTGGACATGAGAGTTTCCTCTCATCCAGCTCCTCGCGAATGAAATGATTCAATAATATTATATAATAAATAATGCACTAAACCACTAAACTAAGTAATGTGTTTTTGATATTTTATTCTAAAACAAAACAAATATTTCTTTTTTTATCTCTATTGAACTACGTCAAAGAAAATATTGTAATCCAATAAATAAGGGTTTCGCGGGCGAATATTGACTCTTTTCTCTTTCATTCCTAAGGTCAATCCATGATCTCCCAGAATAAATCGATTTGTTTTTGGTTCGTTCCGCCATCCTGTTCAATGAATCATTAGGATTCTTTTTCAATAGAATTCATCCTATGCAGTCATAGGTTTCACTGTTCCTATAGCTTCTCTATTAATGGCTAGGTCTGAACTCTGCAACGGAGGTTTCCAAATCAAAAAAATTTGTTCCTGGGTCAATCTTCTTAGTTTCTATTAATTCCAGGCTCTTTATTTTTTTTATAGTGTATTTCTTTTTTTTTTTAGTATTATTTTACATTTGGTATTGATGCTTTATCACATTGCCTTTATATTATATTATATGAGATGATTCATAGACCATACATGTTGGAATCATATATCATTGGTATTTTTGTTCTCTCTTTCTATCATCCTTCCATTTATCCACATCCCTTTATTTGTGTTTTACAATCTATGATCTAATTAGATTTTTTTATAGAAAAAATTTCAGTTGTTACAACTATATGATCGATCCAGTCATATAATGACTTTTTCTTGGGATCTCGACAATACGAAGCAATAAGTTGGTTATTTATATAGTTATTAAGTTCATAGTAGGGTTCAGTTTATATCTTTTCGGAATCCCAACTCTAGACTTACTTTAAGGAAAAAATTAACAAGTCACACACTAAGCAT